AAAACGGATGCGCAACGGCTTTCGCGCTAGTTGCTCAATCCGTCTTCAGAAAATCGTATAAAAAGAAAACGGATGCGCAACGGCTTTCGCGCTAGTTGCTTGCTTCTCTTCTGTCTTGGAAAAGTGAGGATTTCCTATCTGATCCAAGGGAAGGAAGAGAGGTGGAAAGTGTCGTCGTGTCAAATCGAGATTGTGTGGGTGTTCAGTCTACCGAAGGTAGTTTCTTTTTGAAAAGCGGATTTCTCCCTGGTTCTGACTGGTTGTAAAAGGACTGGAAATCCTTGTTTAGCGCCCTGGACTCTAAATCCAATTTGTGCTAGTGGTTCGAATCCACAACAGAACAAAGAATGAAATGAATGAATGAAAGCCATGACCATGCCTCCAGTAGGAAGATCGAGGAACCGGTGCTGGCGCTCCTGGTTCATGGGATCCTAACCGCGATGGGGAGAGACGATATTATTCATCCAATGGAGATAGGTTGAGGAGAAAACTAAAGAGAAAGATGGACAGTATCCGAATCAAATAAGAAAAAAACCTATTTCAGAAAATCCCGATTGTGTGGGTGTTCAGTGGAGAAATCCCTGGAGGTTCTGACAGGCTGCGGGCGCGGGACTGAAAATCCTCTTTCGCTGGGCCGTTTGGACGGAAAATCCAAACGTGGTTCGAATCCACGAGCCTGCTGATCTAACCGATTCATTGGTTGATTGGGAATCGAATTCTACAGAGAAAGTGTGGTTCAGGTCACCGCTGACATAGAAGTTTTGAAAAAGAGAGGGTAGCGACGAACATCTTTAATCAAACTAGTGAATTACTAGCGAATTTCCAAATAGAATAGTGCATCCACGTCAGCATCTCTGTTTCTCATTTCTAGATTGACTCGGTCCACTCTCGTTCGGGGAGACCAGTTAAGCCAATAGCTGCTGCTTTAGTCAAATGAGCTTGAGCGGATGGCATAAAGCTTCCCCGGGCTGATGGACTATCAGCTTCACGCTTCTTGGTACTCTTTTATGTACGACTTCGTCCAGAACATGTTCCTTGTCATTTGGAATGAATCACCAAGACGTGTTTCATTCAATATCTCCAATTCGATAATAGTTACTAGAGCTCCTGGAGCAATGTTTTGATGAAGAATGAAGTTCGAATCAAAGGAAACACGCGCCATATACTTTGTGGTGTCCAAAGCTATAGCTAGAGAAATCAAATAGCTAATTCACAGGAGTGCAAGGCTTATTGGAATGCTTGGGTTACTAATTGAATGATAACATCAACTAGCATCTCTTGCATCCCCTTGAATCAAGCTGAGAGGACGATATCGAATAGCGAGAAGCTCAGTTCATGGGTCATGACGATAGATCATTCATTTGACTGATGAAACGCACATCATCCAATTCATGATTTAAGAACACAGACAGAGAGATATTGACTTTTTTCACATCTGTAACTACATTCTCACATTTCTTTTTTGATCTCATGACTTTTTATGCGATCGGAAAACGAATGAGATCAGAAAGATAGGCGGACGACTTGACCATAAGGTCGGATGTTTCCGTGAGCAGTAAGCAGCGGATCTCCCCTTTTTGGGGGGAAAGCTGGTGGCCCTTTTGGCGTGTTAATTCTTTCGACGGGGCGGCCTTCTTCGTTCGGTAGATCCGGTCGAGGTGGTTTTCGTTTACCAGCGCGTAGGTGGTCTAAGTTCCTATGACCGAGTCTTTCTGGCCCCTGTGAACATATTTTCTTAATGTATTAAAGAGGGCCTCTCTAACCGGTGAAAAGTGGTAGGTGTCCACTAACGGCTATTCCTGGCTCGGCTCCGATAACGCAATTCCGGGAGGAGTCGGTAGTTGGGCACTGGATCCCTTCGGACCTGGAGAACGTGTGACACTGGGTCGGGGTTTGGTGAACCAACAGGTCGCTCCTTTAGTTGAAGTATCGGGCCCCTTTTTCGTTGCCTAGGTTACACCTTCGGAATACCCCATACGGGGATTTCGCTCTATTCCCCCCAATCTTCACTTTACGCCACGCCGACTCTCCGTCGTGGAATTAGACCAAGGGTCGAAGACCCATACCATAGGACCCCGTCTCCCGTATCTTATCTTTCGCGCGTAGGAGATCGAGACACAGCCTTAGGGCTATGGGGAAAGTGGATCGATTGCCCTAGAATTACAACTACATAGAGGGTCTCTACAAGTCTATAAAGAAGTTCAAAAAAATTGATCGGTAGTAGTCCGGTCGCACCCGAACAATAATATTCCAGAGGGAAATGCACCTAAGATCAAATATTTTGAGCCGGCTTCCGTGGAAAATTCAGACTTTCTTTTTGATGCTGCGATCACATAAAAACATAAACTTTGAAGCTCAATAGCTAAATACATGGCAATTAAATCATGAGCCGGGATCATTAAGAGCATACTGCGAGTAGGAAGTGGAATTAATACAATGAATTCAGAAGCATCAAACCTCTCTTTTTCGAAAAAATCGAAACACATCGAAATGGTACCAGCCGTACTTAATAATAGAAGGATTTGGCAGAAATATGTAAAATTGTCCCTCCTTAAAAAATTATTCCAGAATAAATGGGCAATAGTTAGGAGAGGTGCGCCAGCGGCGAGCAGAAGCAAGGTTATTAGATACCGAAGGAAAGCCCGGCCAGAACCACACGTGCAAGTTTCCCTGCATGTGGCTCGTCCGTGATAACTTCTTCGGATTTGCGTGAACTAGCGGACCGATCACTAAGTGGTTAGTACCTCCAGCATGAGCGAACCTTTTCAGAACAGGTTAGGAATGGGCGCCACTATCCCAGCCCGGATCCAGCCAGGTTCTATTGATCATGTCCCCTTCCCAACAGTTGTACCTTGTCTTGGGGCGTCTTTCTTTGGCTTTACTATCAAGCCCGCCGGAAAAATCAAAGTCTTTCTCTTCCCGTCCCGGGTCATAGTGAGGCGAAGGTGCGTCCACAGAAGAGGAAATCAATCGCAATGCATCTTGCTCAGCAGGCGTAGCTTGGAGTGGGAGTGTTGCGGGAGTAAGGTCAGGAAAGTGGCCCAAGAGAGGAAGCCAAACAAACCAACCAGGGCCTTTTGAGCGCTGCTAAGCTAATATGCGCCAGAGAAAGAAAAGGAGGTAACTATTCGGTCCAGAGCATTGATTCCCCATAACGAATAGGCTCACTCTATCTCTCAATTGCCTATCCTGTGCTCGAGAAGGTCCCCCAGTTCCTCGGCTGCACCTTGAAGTGCATTTAGTTGTCTAAATTGAGACTCGGGATATTCCCCACTCCATGGCATCTTTCGCTCATCCATTCAGCCCGCCCGCCCAGACGCGGCGCCCTTTCGCATTATCATCTACCGCCCTTTCTTTCCTCCCGTCCCTTCACGCATGAAGATCGTCGTATGTATGTTCGACTTCGGTTGCCGGTGCAATAGAATTGGCGGGAGTATATTATGGCAGGATCAGTCACCTGGGCAAACCAAAACCCTCCTCCAAGAAGAATTGTGCTATGCCCCCCCCCGATATCCCTATAGAGCGAAAGAGCTGCCTGGTGATCCCTAGGTTGCAGCACGTCCGGTCGTTAACTCCTCGCTAGCTGCCGCCGTTTCTAGGACCGACCGACGCCTCACCTGCATGCACAGGTACCTACGTAGTGTAGTGTCGGTCGCACATTCATAATAGCGTTCGGACTCATGTGCCTTCCTGAACCAGGGGAGTTCCCTTGCTCCTGCTGCGTACGATTAGCCGGCCTTGCGGCGGCAAAAGGATTAGGACGTCCCCCCATGCTAAGGTTCCCTGCGGTCCGGCCGCATTAGGTTAGGGAGCTGGGCGATAATAGCTCCTCCGCATCCCAAGCGCGCTGCCCTCCTAGGCGCGCAACACTAAGTAATCCAAGCCAACCCACATTACTAACTAACGGTGGATAATCATCTTTCTTAGAGGTACTAAATACAACTCCATGAATGAGCAAAATGAAGGTTGCGTTAATGATAAAGATCTCTGGGGAAACCGCTAAAAAAAGATTGAACATGTGGTTCCGAGTTTCGATAACTTCTTCTACTTTCATTTCCTCCGTCTTCCAAATCGCAGAGTTAATTCAAAAGCCTAGGTGTTATTACTTAGCTGCTGCTCCCTGACTTTAACTAATTCCCCTCCGTCGATCCTCCATTTCAAACAAGAGCAGTGCATGCTCATGCTTAGCCCTTTCGAGGCTTGCTTTACTCCTGGGGAGTCCTTCCCACAGGATCCTCTGATTTTCCTCTATCTATGTCATTATTGCCTTACGGGTTTGTGTGTCTAGTCCTTCTTTGCACCTTATCATTATTGCTTACTTTCACTTTAGTACTTTACACTATGAACCTTAGTTCAGAAAGAAATATGAATATGAAAAAAACTTTATTGTTAAAGTACAATCTGAGGAGTGATGTCGTATTCAAAACATTTGAAACCAATATACTATTAGGATCCGCGTGTACAGGCTATGGAGTAACTGTGACTCATTTTTTTCCTAATATCCTTTTCTTTTTATTTTGACTTAGATCAATGTTCTATTGTTAGTAGAACACTATATGTTTATTTCTGCGCGAATTTCTACCCAACAACCAATTTGACACTAAGGATATTGTGCTTTCCTGTACTTTCGGCAGATTATCCAACAATCTAGATTTAGATTCTCAATATGTACTTTTTTTACATAAGTAAATCTAAAATGTTAATTGAAATGTTATGATTGAATATGAATACTTGTTCTATTTTTTTTGATCTCTGTGACGGGTGTCTTATCAGTTACAGATTGTGAAGATCAACTTTATGATCTTGAAAGCTTCCTAGATGCCAAAGTCTGATTTTCTCTTTACAGTCTTACGTTGTACCTTTTGAGTCTTACCGTTCTCTCATTAAAGTAAAGTATGATCTTATTTTAATGAGCTTGAACATGCTTTCTGTTCTGCGTTTTCCTTCCGTCCACTGACTGCTTTTCCTGTCTCACCTTAGCTCCTGAGATAGGAGAGTCCTGCTTAAACCAAGAAAAAGATACATACTAGTTTTCATAGGTAGGCCTCTCTCTCCTACAGAATTGGATCTAAAAGACAATGATCAAAACCCATCCAGCAGTCTTCTCTCTTCAAAGAGAGCTGTCAAAAGCGGATCGAAAATCTGTAAAAAATCCCGTGGAAAGTGACTCTGCCTTTCTATTGGTTGTGTGCTATTCCCTCATCATTTGGCTTTGCCCTTCCTCCTCGTTTTTCTTTGAGATTGGCAATCTTATCCACTTTTTGACTTTGCTCCACACAGATGAAGGCCAGCTTGTCTTGTCTCCGCTCTATCTTACCTGGAAAGTGAGAAATACACTCCCCTGTTGGTTAAAGCAGACTTGTATGCCTATTCTGATGCGGAGGGATCAGCCACCTCTTTCTGTTCGAAAGATTCCAAACCAGACTTAAAGCCCTCTTTCACAAGACATTTGGTTGAGAAGGATTTGGTAAACCTAGAGATCTGATTCTGGTATAGGGTAAATCTGTTCTTTCTGCTTCTGCGTATGCTTGTCTTTTTGCATTCGCCTATGCCTGTGAAAGGATTGAGATACATATTGACATCTAGCTGGGCGAAAGAGCACAAAAGGGAGTGGTTTCTATATAAATTTCAATAAAAACTACTATAACTACATTGAACTATGCCCGCTTTGGTTATCTTTGACTTGCATTGAGAACTTTCTCGACTGGACTGATCTTTAAGCGTGAAATCGCTTTTTCATCCCGTACCCGACCCCGTCGTGGAAGGTCATATTCTCATTTTCTAGTTGCAGAAAGCCTTTATCGAGGAAGTCCACCTTTTTAGGTTGGTAAGTCCCATCGACTCATCAAGGTTAAGTAAGCTGTCTATCCGTCTGACACCGTCGACTTCATCGCCTTGCTCGCGTCAGTATCAACATCAGATGAATGAGATCTTCTTTCAACGAGGTAGGGTGGGGCTGGTTAGAGCTTTGTGGTACCCCATAGTCTGTCTAGTGTAGATGGAAATGTGACTTCGAGATATGATCTTTCGGTAGAAAAAGAGTTGTTGGGTTTGCAAAACAGGATATCCTTTTATTAGGAAAACGTCGTGAAGAGTGAACTAGATTATCCCCTTTCTATGGTAGGTCCAAAATACCAGTTTCTTTGGTAGAATGATAGCTAAATTGGGAAAGTTTTCGTTTTCTTAGGTTGTATCTACTGTTGAGACCTATCGAAATGCTCTTGAATGTGATTTCATTTATCAAAATTCTCACGCATAGCTAATACGCCGTTGGGCGAGAAGGGAAGACCGGGCTTCGCAGTCCAGTTAATCAGTAGTGGAAGAATTCCATGACATTAGTCATTCAGTAGTAGACCAGCCTTTTAGTAGCACACTAGAAAAGCCGAGTAGTCAACATGCCTTGTCTGCCCACCTCTTTTGAATGACCCCATCATATCCTTTTTTTTTCCCGGTAAAACCGAGGCTCTTCTTTTTTATTCCTAGCAGCTAGCATCTCCGGACTACCCGATCCATCAGTAGAACGAGAGGTCGAAAGTAGAAGTTTCCCGACCATTGAGATCTTCCTTTTTTAGGCTAATCTCTAACCATAGAAATAGGACTTGATGCTCTCGCAGGTGCAGAAGGAGTCAAAAACGTCATTTATTTCTTTGTTGAAAAACAGCCATCTCAGTATAACCTGCTTCAATTGCTTTAGCTTTGTGCTCTTCTTGAGCAAAGTCCTCGAATAAACTTGAAGTGCTTTTCACCTTTCCGCCAAACCAGAACGAGAGCCAAGCGGGTCGATCAGAATGTCCTTCTTTCGCTGCGCTATAACATTCTCGACGTTATAGTCTGACTATCTCGATCTATTCTAAGTAGCACCCGAAAAAGCACACGCTAAGCAGATCTTTACCAAAGCCATATCTCCATAAGCATCCAAAGCTGCCTACTCATTGGTAGTGAAAAAGCAACAACATAGAAATGTTTACGAACGAAGCAAATACCCAAGAGCTGCTCGCCACAAGACATTCTCACCTTTCAGCATATTGAGAGAAAGAAAGATAGGAGTGGTTTCTGCCCTAAAGTAGGAAGAGCAAGCTCAACATGATAGCTCAATGTGTTCAACTCTTGCTAGACAGACGTGGCTTAGATCACGAGTTTGAGACCCGCCCGGGGATGGGGTCCGAGAAGGCATAACCAGAAGAATTGTGAGAAATAAGTCAATTTATCAAGTTGAGGCATTTCGATTTGGATTTCAAATCAAACCCTAAAGACAGAAAAAGACTCCTGCTTCCTCGAGAGCATTCTCTTTCACTTGCATTTCTTCCTGAAGTTGGCTCGAAGACCTGTCCAAGACTGCCTTGATTTTCCTAGTTATTACTCGAGCGCGCTGAGGCAACTCTGAATTAAGATCAGGGGAGGGGTAGTAGGTATGCTTCAAACCCTCCAGCACCTTGAAGAACGATGGCACTAGATCGGGAAAGATGAATGACCAATGAGGACAGGACAATGGGGGAAGTTGGTAATAGAGAATCCTCCCTTCTTCTTTGCTTTCTTGCCTGAACCTGCAAAAATCCAAAACTAACCATTGGAACCTCATGGGCTACCGAGTTAGGCATTTTCTTTATTACTTTTACAAAGGCTAGTTCCCGTGGACTGAGTCAGTTAACCGTAAGGAAACCTATAGATAATGACTGGTCCAACTCAAATATGTGCTTGAGCCATCTAAATTGATGTCCCAACCTCTTTGTTTGACGCCTACTTGATTGAAAAGAGATCTAGCCTAAAAAAAAATTCTATGTGATCACTGAACCTTTTCACTTTCTTTCCTAAATGTGTGACTGATACCAATCCCTATGTTGTACACTCTTCCACTAACTAGAGAGAACCATGCCTGAAGTAGAAAGAACCAATTACAAGTGTTCATAGTGGTCTAATAAAATAAACCCTGACCGTGAAGGTTCCTAGTGTTGATACCAGTTGTTGGGTAATTGAAGGAAGCAACAAAACAGAGAGAGGATCAAGTGTAATCTTAACTACATCTCAGCTCTTATACAAAAGCTTATGTTACAATACATGGTACCAGTCCAATTTATAGACTCTAGCAAACCGACACAAAGTCATTATCGACTCAAGTAACAACTATTTCGATTTTGTTCACAGCTCATTCCTAGCTAAGACATGCGGATCTCCATACAAAATTTGACACGTCTTCTTGTGTTTTACCGCCATTGACCATCTAGCACATAACCAGCTCATTGAGCTATTAGCAGTGTTCAAATCGTATTTGTTCTCCTCAAGAAAATGAATTAATAATCCAACACCTAGAACCAATCAGTGGACTTTGTCACCAGAGAAAAAAAAATGGAACGGCCGTATGAGAGTTGACCCACCCTGCCATAACCTAAACTCTCCTATGAAAAACCAATACCCCACAGAATGACCTATCTTTTGATTAGGGCCAACCAAGATTAGATAACCAAATAAACCAGTACACTAAGTACGGGATCACTACTCATGACTCCTTGGTCTTCATAGTCCTCGAGAACACGATCGATCAACAATGTCTCCCATACATTGTATGACGAAATGCCTCCTCACTATCCAAGGCAAGTGCATGATGGTCTATCACCCATCACTTAAAACACTGTAATATATAGGTATCCTATCTCATCTTGGAGTTCCCTTGCCTTCAACAAGCACCCTTGTCTATCGACCAGGTTTCCATACTACAAATCCCCACACTCAGATAGCAAGCATCCAAGTATAAGGCCTTCTCGACTGAGCATATCATCTAGGATCCACTCCCATATGCACAGTCTACTCAACTGAACAACACGTCCAGTCTACAAATGACTCCAACATCCCTCTTATCCCGGATCCCTGCGCGACAGCCGACTTGCCCGCAAGACTTGTCCTTTTAGGTTAGGTGGACCAGACCTTCGTCGCTCTGCACATGTCATCCTTTGCGCTCCACTACAGAGATCAAGAATGTACAAGGTAGGTTAAGCAACGACATACCAGCGAACCCCTGGCTAACCCATTAGCCCCGTAAAGCCTAGACCAAAGGTGCCTAATAGCCTAGCCAGACTCATCGGGTAGGGAATCCCATCCTCAGCGAAGCCAGTAAGCAAGCCCAAGTCCATGCAAGAAGGCCCGCTGGATATATCCAAATTCAAAGCCCATCAAAGACTCTCCTACATGAAAGGATCTTAGTCCATCCAAATGATATTAAGCAAAATCCTATTCTGGAAAGAATGGCAAAGTAAGGGATTTAAGTTAATGCCATAAGTAAGAATGTTTTGCCAAAGCCCCAATTGGAGATTGAAAAACAGGAGCTGATAAAAAGGAAAAAGAAGGGGTGCCGTACGCGGCATGCTCCGAACCAACCCTTGCTTTCGCTCCTTTGCTCCCATGCCTCCTTTCTTGGTCATACCAATTCTTCTAGGCTCTAGTGTGAGACAACTATCTCCTAGTTATTGGCCGAATCCGATTTCTAACAATAGGGCTTGAGCCGCATCATCTCTTTTCTTGAGCTGGGACACTCAAATAAAGCGAAAGAACACACTTATTCACACACAGCAAGATCGAGACCTCCAGATCTTACTAGTTTGGGCAAGAGCCACAAGTCAACCATTGAATCAACAGGTAAAGGTTTTGAGCATTCGCTCTTCGTTCGGCTTACTACGCCCGTCTTTCGTTGAATCAAAGACCAGAACCGAACTATTTGATGGTGAGTCGAGCCAACCCTTGCCTTGCATTTTCAAGCAGTTGTTCCGGTTGGCAGCTATTGACTTATAAAAAGGAGCCTTTGGGATCCCATTCCGGTGAACGGGAACTTCAAAAGTAAGATTTGTTTGTCATATCACGAACAGGCGCTCATGAAACTAGAATTCCAATGCGGCACATTGATACCATCATTCCGCTGCATCGACCAGTGTTTGTTTAGCCAAGGGTAGCGCGAGTGGAGGAACCGCCTACAGATTACGTTCTTATAGAAGAAACCAGCCCAGATGCTCAATTATACCTAATCTGGAATCCTCGTTGGCATACTCAAAGGAGGATGTGACCCATTGTTGTACAGACCGGATCTGGCATCTTATTCCTAAAGGCTCGGCACAACCCACTTTATCTGCATTTGAAGGCCTGTTGGATCCATCTCTCGTGGTAGGACCTTCTGACAAGGCCCAATCCACCTTAAACGACAGATTTGAATAGCTGAGTTGGGTTTCAATTATGGTTGTATGATGGTCTAGTATCTCCGAAAGGAGAACAGTTAGGAATGTAATGACTCGATCCATCTTTTGATAAGCAAGCCGATCCTGTCCTACTCCCTTATTTTGCTGGACTGAATAATTGTTTCAATATGAACCTTGGTGAAAACCTGTGGTTCAACTAGGGAAAAGATGGATTCAAAAGTGGATCTTTTTCCTTTCCTAATGGCCGTATTCAAATTCTTTGTTTCTTCTTTCATTCCTATTACCTATAAATAAGGGTGACATGGAATTAATATCATAAAGGTAAAGGGAATAAAAAAATGAAAGCTATGAGGGACGAAAAGGAAAGTGATAGAGGTGGGACAAAACCTAACCCAGCTAGACTTCGACACAGCACGTGAGCCCAATTGCGCAAGCTCATGAGCCACCCTATTCTGATCCATACTAGAATGTTTGATCTCAACCTTTCCAAGGAGCTGAACTAGATGCTTAATCTCCTCAATCACATGACCATGATGCTATTGGGTGTCCGGTCATTTATTGTGCTGCAAGCTGTAAGGCAATCTGTCTCCAAAACAAGAGGCAAATAAGCCCAATTTCTAAAAAGTAACTGGTTTCAAGGGAGTTCCAGTTGGTAAAGCCGTGGAAAGAGCCTACCTCATAGTTGTGCTTTTCGCTAAGAAATGGAGGTCGAAAAAGTCATCATCGACTGTGGCGAAATCGATCATTTCATTACCAAGAAATGGAATTCATGGTTGAGGGCCTATCATGTCTTGTGTGGCGACCTAGGTACATTACATTCTTCTTATAGCTCTAAGCATGCGTCTCCCGAGAAATGGAAACTGGTATCAAGAGATTTTTTGATTATTTGATTACAAGTAGTGTTTGTCTCCGCTAGAATCTTTTTACACTTTTAAAGAATGATATCATACTAGAATCTACTATTTTTAGTGGCCATCCGAAGAATCCAAAATAACCGTCCAAAGGAGGTGGCTGAGCTGACTTTACTGACTTTTAAACCGACCTCTTCTTTCCTTGACTTCTCAGATGAAGAATGAAAAATGACTACTTTCATGGCTATGAGAGATAGATATTGTGATTTTATTGACCACGAAAACAGGCCTTTTTAGAGGCACGCAGGAGACCTACGCTATGCATTAGTTTGTAGTTGGAATCGTATCCAGGTGCTGCCCATGGTATCTTTGGACCCCACAGATCCATAAAAGCGAGGGGACACGAGTGACCGACTCCTTATGGATAACAATCCAGTCGACAAGAGGAAACTGGTAGTCTTCGATTCAGTTCCGTTCTGTCAGCTAGCTCCCTGACCTAGTAGCAAGTTGGCACTGCACGCTTTGTCTGCCCGCCCTGGCATGGTTATACCGAACTCAATGGTGCGTTATAGATACGGGTGGGGCGTGCTCCTCTAGTTCGCTCTGGCCATACTGAGATTCAATGGCTCTCTTAGGCGAAACGCCTCAAACCTAGACCGATCCTTGCCACACTGATCCTCATGAGAAATCTTACTCGAGATCTTATCTTGTCCCGAGAACATAGCGGTGACGGTAGCTCCATTTTGAAGTGATTGTAGAAGAAAGGTATCCAAAATGAGAATAAGGCTCAAATCGTCTAAGAGATCCAGATCCCACCTAAAATAAAACAAGATGAGGTGAAACATGGGTAACAAGGTCACATCCCTTTCCGCGCGAGGTCCAAACCTTCTAAAAGTGTCTTACGTTTGTATGGAATGCTGTTTTGAGCTATCGTTCCTGAAGAAACATAAACGAATTAGAAAAAGGAAGAAGGCTTTAGCTCCCTTCCATTGTCTTGGGTCGAAGATCAAGCGTTAACTTCTCCCTCATCTAAGGTTGGGTTGTGGATAACAGACTTCCCCTTGGGCCGGATCTTCCCAAGTATAACACGATCCATGAGCGATATCAATGCAGTGACAGTCCTTACTATTGAGTCCTGTGCTGGTAAGATGACAACGCTCTAAAAGGTTTGTTTAAGAAAGCAATCATATCCCGTCCCCAAGTGCGGTATGGACCCCAAAGAGTTATATAAGTAGGAAAATGGGAAGAATTGAGGCACCTACAGAAGTAATGGGTCAGCTTATGATTTTAGGCATGGTTACTGGATGGATCGTCCCTACCTATCTGCGCAAGATCGGATCAGTATGGTTCTGAGTTTCACACGAGCTCTATAAGGAGCGGGAATTTGATGAAACATCTTCCGGTGCTGACTTAATGCCTGCTTCCAACGCCTTAGCTAGAGAGAGTTCACGCTCATCCTCACAAGTGGAGCCAATGGTTATCTCTCGCTGAGTACTGGTATAACACCACCATTCGGCAATCAAGAACTCTCCTTTTGTGATCTTGTATGGCCATGAACCTCGTCAATGGGGACCGGTCAATTGCTCTGTTCCTGATTTGGATCTATGGCTCAAGGAACGACAGATGGTTACTGAACTTCTGAAACAGAACCTGCATCGAGCGCAACAACTGGATCCCTTCAGCTCGCTGTCCCTGCCTATCCTGCCACAGGGATTGAACCATCTGGCAATCAGTTTCCATCTGCACTTTCACCCGGAGCCCCTATCCTTGGCAAACAGGACAGTATCACGGCACGCAATAAGCTCAATTGTCAAAGGATCTCTGATGTTGCTGTACTTCCTGCATGCCGCAGCAATGAACTTCCCTCGAGAATCTCTGGCGACCAAACCTGCACCGGCAATGCCCCGACCCGTCAATCGTCTAGAAGCGAGCACTTTATTCAAACTTGTATGTAGGGCTTAGATATCCTAAATCATGGATACCTCACTACCCGCACGCAGGAAGGGGAAATAAATAGTCACACTTGATTGAATTCGATCTGCTTCCTCGAGGGGTCTCCTTAGGCTTTCCACCTAAGGTGGTTGGGGTGCCTGCCGAGGAGACTTGTCATTACAAGAACTTCGAATTACTGCTTTTTGCGCTGACCAACAAACAAGAAGAGAGGGTATTAGTTAAGAAGGGGCGCTATGGCGATCCTGTTTCCTAAGTATTGTGTACTTTAGGCGCACAAAAGAGGGGGGTTTATTCCGTTTTTCTCGTGAAGATAACGTTTTTTTTTACATTTCTGAGATTAGACTCCCATATCATTAAGTACTGTCACTGCCCAGACATCCCCAATAAGGTATTTGGTTACCAGACCAAATCCTAAGAGTTAGTTTATCAAGGGCATGGCCCAATATAGAAATTATTCCAAAGACTAAGATTTTCACCATGTTCCGCTTCTTCTGTTTAGAAGGCACTGGACTTTCGTTATAGGGAAGCCGCAGACGCGGTTATTCTCAACTCTCCGCACTCTCTGTGGAAGGCATATGCTCGTTATAAGTATAAAGTTGGTATCAGAGCCTCATCTGCCTTTCCAAGTGAGCCAGCCTTGTCCTTATCTTACCATACGATGTTTTATAGGAAAGGGATAGGTCGAGTTAGTGAATTTCTAGATCAAGCTCAGAACCATGAAAAGATGGACAAAAGTAAGCGCGCGGGACTACGAAAGGATGTAAGATAACGCACGGGACACACCTGGTTGTTGCTGCTGGACAGTATCTTTGAATGGAAGATATATGATACTTGGCGTATGCGGCACAGAACTGACGGCTTCCCTGCCTGGCAATTGAAACATCGTTTTAGCGTAGTGCAGGGGCCTACGACGTGCTGCCGGTGCGCAACGAGTAAGAGCGTTTACCTTCGGCACTGTCTGGCGGAGCAGGTGTGGATCGGCGTGCAGATTGGTGGCCTTGCGCATTGCCGCTTCTGAATAATTTTCCGCTCGCAGCAGGCGCGTACAGTTTCCTGAGCTCGACGGTGCGAGTCACCAGACGTTCAGCGTGGGCGGCGACTACAGTTTCCTTGTGGACGTTTTTCATCGTCGTGGGGTGCGGAGAGGTGGTGATGAAGGAAGATGGATACGCCTGCATAACAACATACCGTCATCCGGACATGTCCGTAACTCCAGGTCCAGAAGCCCGAAAGTGCACTCGTGATCACTCCCTGTGGCCTTCTCTTTCAAATTATTCCAATTCCTCTCGCTCCATTAGTAGTGACTTGAATTGGAAACACCCGTCTGTTGCGGACGACTGTCTTCGTCCAATCTGCGCATACCAGTCTTCACGTACCACTGTTATAAGTAGTGAGCCTAACCATGACGATCTATATCTACGCACCAATTCCTTCTCCGGATTTGAACCCTTGGTTTGCCTTCTTCCGACCTCAGAGTAACAAATAAGTGATGTTGATAGTACCTACCTCCACTACAGAGAAGCAAAGGAAAGTAATTGAACCCGTGCCTTGAAAACTAGATCCGTCTAAAGCTCAGTATAGGTTCGAAGCTCCAAACTCCACCATTGAATCTCAGCATGGACATCTCGAGATAGCAACTCTACTCTTCATAGATTAAACAAGTGTTCAGTCCCCTGGGGATATAGCCCACTTCTCATCTCTCAACACCAGCTTTCTTCCTTTCTGCTCTTTGATCAGAGTCTCAGTGAAGAAAATAGACACGAGTAAGACGACTCGTCAGATTCGAACTGACTTTGGGTGGGCCAGGGACCCGCCTTTCTTCGCCTAGAAGGAGTCGCTTTTGGTTACGCAGTTCAGTTGGTGAGAAAAGCCTTCCTCCTACGTCTGCGAGTAAGGGGCAACCTTTTTGATCTCGTTTTCTGCGATCAGAAAACGAATAAGATCAAAAAGGCCATCATTAGTGCAAACAATGCAATAGCTTCGGTAAGAGCAAAGCCCAAAATGGCATAACCAAATAATTGTTTAGCTAATGATGGATTTCGGGCCACAGAATGAATCAAAGAACTGAACACGTTTCCAATACCGACAGCAGCCCCGGCTAAAGCAATTGTAGCAGCTCCGGCACCTATTAATTTCGCTCCTTCTAACATCTCAAGTAAGTACTTGACTTTGCTAGTCGCGCTTTTCCTTCGCTGTTCTTTCCTGGATTTATTTGTCTTTGATTCCTCTTCTCCACCCATAGTGGAATAATAAACCCTGACCTTATCTTGGGCTTGACAGGTAGACTATAAAGAGATTCAGTACAGCAAGCCTGACACTCATATTATTAATATAATGGGGATCTTGAATTGAAATAAGATAAAGATAATCGAGAGCCATCTGCCAATAGGCAGAATAGATTCCACACTCACAAAGGTTTGAGTAAACTTCTGCCAGATAGGCAGGGGTTCTAATTTCATCCTCCCCGAGCACGAACTCGATCATCCTGCCGTCCCCTTTGAGCAGCTTTTCTTGCCTGCCTCGGCTATGCCTCTGCTATCATTGATCCAAATATTTCTCAAAGGTTTGGAGACTTAGAAACAAGACAATACAGACAGCTCACAAGAAGATCTACGATTTCTTAGCGAGTGTACTACTAGCAGAAAACTAAGAAAATTGACCATTCCAATTCTTTTGGTTTGAAACTGCATTTCTTCCCGAAGTGATACCTTGGGTTTGCCCAAATAAAGAATCGCTATGCTGCAGATAGTCCGCCTGCTTTCAATGTTATTATGCTCTGTGAGCCAGCTTGATTTCGGTTACTGCCTTCTATTGGGAGCTCCTTATCTTTAGGTTCCTGGGGGCTACGATCCACCGCGTTCCTGTGCTTTACATGAAATGGAAAGATCAAAAAGATCAGAACGAACTAGTGCCGCAAGCAGAGCAACTTGACGACTGAACTACATTGGCTAGACAGGCGTGTAGGTTGCTACAATATCCAGAGAGCCTTTGCAATTGCGGTTCGAATCTATCCTTTCTTGCATCGGATCTGTGAAGTTCATTTTGGTCATGCCAGAAACCTATTCTCTATATGTCAATTCGTTTCGCAGAAATTCAGAGATTTGAGAAAGAAAATGAGCCTTTAACGGAGGTACGAGGCATTACGTTGCAAACGAAATCTAACGAAATTCTCATTCCATTCATTCCTAAAATGATTTTGAGATAGGACAACTTGTTTCAGGAATTGCCCCTGCGGAGGAGAAAGGGTTCCAGGCTCGCCATCAATCCTAGTTGTTGTATCAAAATATGAAGAGGAAGGCGCATTGGATCATGTCAGCGATAAATCCCCTTCAAGAGGTACCAAAAGTTGGTTAGAGACCCGATCCTCCCTCTTTTCTAGATCAAATTGGGTATTCGATTTCTCTCAACATGTAAGGCACTACAAGAATCTCATGTGATTGTCCACTTCTTCGCTTTTGCAGCACATCTCTCAGTGCTTGGCGTGGGAATAGCATCCATGAGTTCTGGCGCATACGCACTGGTACGAGAAAGCACAAAAGGTAATGACGAGAGGGCCCTCCTAGGTGCCCAGAAAAAGAGAAACTACTCTACCTCGCCCGGGAGCGGGATTCTTTCCGTAATATCCATATGGGAATGGAAAGGAAGATCCTAACTAAACACAGGTATGGAAAGGCACCAGAAGGTGTTTCGTCAGATGATGATTGAACCGAACTGTCTGAAATCGCGGATCCAAATCTTGCATTTCTTCTTTACTCGTCAAAGGCCTCGTATTGTTATTCCCTTGATTCATGTGGGCTATCTGCTCTTTATTGTAGGGTTGGGCTTTCCTACTCCCACCTATCCTTAAAAACGAAGTTAGTGGCTCATACTAATCAAATGTACAAGTAACTGACCCTTATCAAGCTTTCCACTAGTCGATCCTCCCTTGCCTGCCTCGCAAGTGTCTATTATCATAGTTACTAGATCAACCAGGTTAGCTATAACAATCTGGCGAAGACATCCAAATAGTTCAGTATGACCAATTGTGGAATTCATTTACTCATGTTAGGCTTCTTTTCTTCGTTTTAGCCATGTCTAGTTACGGGTCATCATAGACCATCAAATCAAGATAGATAACTATCTATCGGATACCTTACCTATATTTCCTATTTGACCTAAGCCTTCCCTCATCCCGTACAATAAGAAATCCTAAGTATTTTTTGGGTCAGGCGACACCCAGATTTGAACTGGGGATAAAGGATTTGCAGTCCCCTGCCTTACCGCTTGGCCATGCCGCCAAATCCGATCCAAAATAGAGCCAAATATTATTCATCCACATTATTTTACTAATTGATATTCGTAGGAGGGGATTACTAAACCCTTTTTGTGTTTTTTTAGATCGTCGAATCCCTTTGTACTTATCCCTTTCCAATCCCTTTGAATAAATTCATTCTTGTTTTTTATTGAACCCAGTTTGATTTTCTTCGATTGATTGTATCTCAAAACACACACTGCTTAAATACCTTCTCTTTCTATTGAAAAGAGAAAGGATTTCCAGTCACAGACTGCCAAGGACAAATTGGAACCATTAACTATATTATTTGTTATTATTTGTTATTTTTAGATTTTCTATTTGTTAGTAGTGAACGGTTCTAAAATGGGTATTGTATCCAAAATAGTGTTTCCTTAATGGCATAACAAAATCAAATTGATTTACGGCTAATCAGTAGAAATTGATTTTGAAGATAATTATGATATTGATATAGTGTGACCTGACCCCTGTTGCTCCAAGTGAAATTCAGTCTAGGGTTCTTAAAGATATTCTCCATTTTGGCCCTTTCCCTACAATAAAGTATAGTCTGAAGGCTAGCACGCACCATTCCTCGCTTATGATAATCTAAGGCCAAAAAGAAAGAAGGCTCACACCATAATAATACATACCCTTTTTCCTCGATCGTCAAGGTCGTGGATTTGGATCGATTTCGGTTTTACGGGCTTCATACATTGTTAAGAAAAGTACTCGGCATTGGAAAGCATCACGTTCTGGCCACACACAAAAGAAGTCGGTGGAAGGTATGGAATTTCTCGGCTGAAGGTCAGAAAGAAAGCAATCGCCAGTGCTCTCGGTTCCAGCAACGAGTCTTCTCTCTGAGAATTAAGGAAAACAAACTAACCTTGTCTGTCTATGTTCACCTTGACATGAAAGACTCTTTTCCTAACCTGACTGTTCTACCTGGCTAGTTCACTTCACTTTTCGAGGGATCCTGGATTGGAGTTCACTTGTCTATGAGTGTCCGAACAGCTTCAGATCCTTCCAAGGCGCAGGGGTTCTCTCTCCATTCACTTTGAGCTGGGTTTCTTGTGATCTTTGTAGTAGTTTTCCGTCCAATTTTATGGTAAATTAAGTCTTACACAGCTGTCCCCAAGGATGTCCATTCCATTCGGCAGGGACTCCATCTCGCATTCGATCTCCCTCCTTTCCCTGAAAGAGTCGAGGTCTCTCTGGACTTATCTTTTGCCTCTCTCCCAGATTCATAAAAAGGGAGCAAGAGGGCCTCTCGACGGGAGTGATTCCCCGAAAAGAGATCGTTCCCAGCATCCTCGAGTTCGTAGTCAAACTCACCTTCATCCACCTTTCATGGACTGGCGCGGGCAAGCGCCGATGTCTGGAGCAGGAGATGGAAGCTTGGGTTGAGGAGGCTGTCAACGAGTCATCAAAGGCGATAGATTGGTTATATTCGGATTCGTTTGATTTTTATTTTCTTTTTTTTGTTGTGAGAGGTCTGAGTCCACAGCTGGGGAAGAGTCGTCAGATGACAATTGAAGTAGGGGTCTGCCTCTTTCAAAGGGAAGCAAGAGTCTCATAGGGAAGGAGATCCTGCACAGACCAATCCCAATCAGGAAGAGAGTCTTGTTGTCAATGAAAGCAATGAGACTATGTCACATATCTGCCTATCTCGTGTTGTGAGCTATAAAGTACCCACCAGGGGGGGTGGACCAAGAAAGAGGCAGGCGATTGGGTCCTTCCCATCCTCTGCGATGTCAGTCTCTTTGTCATTCTTTCACCCTTGCTGAGTAGCGAAGTGAGCATACTCAAGATCCAATTCATCAATCATTTGAGTTGGTACGAACATAGGAATCCAGACTCCGCTTGATTCGATCTTCAGTTTCGACCTTCATCAGTCAGGAAAAAGAAGAAGGACCCACTTATTCCACTCAGAGAGACCGAACCAGGCAACAAAAAGGCTGAAGGAAGTTCTCTTTCCATTCCAACTAAACTAAGTGAAAAAAAGGGGGAGAGCAAAACAGAAACACAGGAACAAAGAAACTATGTCCAAACCAACGAGTCCTTTGGTCGACTCTAAAGAATGTATCGGGAGTTGGGAGTTAGCCGTCTCATAGGAGTGATAGCTGGGTTTTTCACGGAGTTTCTTAGTACGATTGAAAAAAAAAAAAGAGTGCTCTAGGTCGGAGAAAACAAGAAGAAGATTGTTCACCAGTCTGTCTCCCAACCTCTTTAAAGCAGCTACCTACCGTGATCTGGTCTTGGGACAGCATTGGCACCCCCGTTTGCTGGATCTTCTGGGCACTCTAAAGCGCTTCCACGAGAGACAGATGGACTTTGAGTTATAGACGGAGAAGAGCCGGATCAAGAGTGATTCCTCAATAAAACAAATGGGATTTTGAGGGAGGGCTGAACGCGATGTACTGAAGGGTTCGCTTTCGCTGATCGGCGCCAGTCTTTCCTGCTGTGAATTTCCCAGGTCGGGAGGGGCCCTTTCCTTCTACCTTACTGAACCCATTCACCAATGATTGGATCACTCAAAGCCAAAGACCAATTCCTTCCTTTTAGGTGGTCTAGGTGGCTGGGATACTATGCCCTTCTTTTTAGAGGCTCAAAGACGAGTTCTTTGAAGGAAGCAAAAGAACCCATGTGTCTCGGAACCGTTTGTGCCGGGAAGAAGGAGGATTTAGGGATGCAGCAATCGAACCGCATGAAAGATTGACTCGAACGGTTGATGAAATGAATGAATCTTCTACTTCTAATAGCTTATTGATGAAGCTAGTGCCTTTTGAGCCTTGGAATAAAAGGTGGTGCGATCGGCGCATAAACCATGTTCGTCAACCAACCAAGTGGTCGTAACGTAATTGGTTAGTGGGCTTTAACGAAAGTATTAATAAGATAGTAGTTTAGAACAAAGCAAGGGATGACCGTTCAAGAAGAACTGTTTTGAAAGAGCTGATAGGCTTCGCCCTTTATAGGAGAACTTGTTTCTATTTTATGGATCCGGGCTCGCCTTTCGGGGTGACGCCACTTTCCTCCGATCAAGGAACAAAACCAACTCAAGTTGGCGTAACTTAGGGCAACCATCCAGAGCATGGGTCAATCTCCTATTTGAAATGGGTGACAAGAAGAAAGCATTGAAGATGTCGGAAGCAGTCGAGTAAGGATTTGATCTACTTTTTATGGCCCATCGATCGCCTACTTTGAATCCGCTTTAACCGCACGATTGTGCGTCTCTTTCTGCTTCGATCGCATACTTTCATTCAGGTACCTACCAGTTTTCCGGGCGACCATTGTGGCTTCTATTGCAGACTAGCACATCGATTGGGATCTCAATCGATGGATCATTCTTTCCATTCGCTTGCTTTTGATGTCAACTGGATTCTATTATCCTGGCTCTACTCCGGGCGCCAAAGGAGAGAGTGCTGCTACTTGCTTTTTTAAGGTACCTTTGTTGTAATGAATGATAGGGAATCTGGAAGCATGATTCCTCGGAGTGCTTGCCCCAATATCGGTAAAAGAAACCAGAATCCAAGAAGAAGGACAGAGTGGGATGAGGGTTCGAGATGCCTGAAAAGCTGGAAAGCGCATTTAGTCTAGAGAAAGGGATAAGCAAAGAACGATCAATGTAGGAAAGGGTAGAAGAATGGGACCTATTCTGGGACATACAATGCATTACAGACGTATGATCATTACCCTTCAACCGGGTTATTCTATTCCACTTCTAGATAGAGAAAAAAACTAAAGGAGAATACTTAATAATACGGCGAAACATTTATACAAAACACCTATCCCGAGCACACGCAAGGGAACCGTAGACAGGCAAGTGAAATCCAATCCACGAAATAATTTGATCCATGGACGGCACCGTTGTGGTAAAGGTCGTAATTCCAGAGGAATCATTACCGCAAGGCATAGAGGGGGAGGTCATAAGCGCCTATACCGTAAAATCGATTTTAGACGGAATCAAAAAGACATATCTGGTAGAATCGTAACCATAGAATACGACCCTAATCGAAATGCATACATTTGTCTCATACACTATGGGGATGGTGAGAAGAGATATATTTTACATCCCAGAGGGGCTATAATTGGAGATACTATTGTTTCTGGTACAAAAGTTCCTATATCAATGGGAAATGCCCTACCTTTGAGTGCGGTTTGAACTATTGATTTACGTAATTGGAAGTAACCAATTAGGTTTACGACGAAACCTAGAAATCGATCACTGATCCAATTTGACTACCTCTACGGGATAGACCTCAACAGAAAACTGTTGAGTAACGGCAGCAAGTGATTGAGTTCAGTAGTTCCTCATAGAAAATTATTGACTCTAGAGATATGGTAATATGGAGAAAACAAAATTGTTTGAAGCACGCACAGAACCGGAAGCGCCCCTTGTTTCAAAGAGAGGAGGACGGGTTATTCACATTTAATTTGATGGTCAGAGGCAAATTGAAAGCTAAGCAGTGGTAATTAAGACCCCCGGGGGAAAATAGGGATGTCTCCTACGTTACCCATAATATGTGGAAGTATCGACGTAATTTCATAGAGTCATTCGATCTGAATGCTACATGAAGAACATAAGCCAGATGACGGAACGCGGAGACCTAGGATGTAGAAGATCATAACATGAGCGATTCGGCAGATTTGGATTCCTTTCCTATATATCCACTCATGTGGTACTTCATCATATGATTCATATAAGCTCCATCTGTCTAGAGATCATCATATACATCTAGAAAGCCGTATGCTTTGGAAGAAGCTTGTACAGTTTGGGAAGGGGTTTTTTGAGAGAAAAGAAGAATCTACTTCAACCGATATGCCCTTAGGCACGGCCATGCATAACATAGAAATCACACGTGGAAGGGGTGGGCAATTAGCTAGAGCAGCAGGGGCTGTAGCGAAACTGATTGCAAAAGAGGGTAAATCGGCCACTTTAAGATTACCATCTGGGGAGGTCCGTTTAGTATCCCAAAACTGCTTAGCAACAGTCGGACAAGTGGGTAATGTTGGGGTGAACCAAAAAAGTTTGGGTAGAGCCGGATCTAAGTGTTGGCTAGGCAAACGCCCCGTAGTAAGAGGGGTAGTTATGAACCCTGTGGACCACCCCCATGGGGGCGGTGAAGGGAAAGCCCCCATTGGTAGAAAAAAACCCACAACCCCTTGGGGTTACCCTGCGCTTGGGAGAAGAACTAGGAAAAGGAAAAAATATAGCGATAGTTTTATTCTTCGTCGACGTAAGTAAATACGTAACTAGGAATATGGAAAATTGCATTTTTGGAATTTGCAATAATGCGATGGGCGAACGACGGGAATTGAACCCGCGCATGGTGGATTCACAATCCACTGCCTTGATCCACTTGGCTACATCCGCCCCTTATCCAGCTAAAGGATTTTTCTCTTTTTTTCATTCATCATTATTCTATTTATTTTGACCTCCATACTTCGATCGAGATATTGGACATAGAATGCCACTCTTTAAAATGGAAAAAAAGGAGTAATCAGCTGTGACACGTTCGCGAAAAAAAAAGAATCCTTTTGTAGCTAATCATTTATGGGAAAAAAAAGAGAAAAGGTCAAGATGAAGGAGGATAAAGAAACAATAGTAACGTGGTCTCGGGCATCTAGCATTCTACCCAAAATGGTTGGCCATACAATCGCGATTCATAATGGAAAGGAACATTTACCTATTTATATAACAGATCGTATACTAGTATTCTCTTAGGACTTGGAAGTGTAGTTGTCTTTCCTTAGCTGCACAGGCAGTAAAAGTAAAGAGCTAGAGGTCGGATCCTTCCTCTCCTCATTCAAACCAGGCGGGAAGGCTGTTTACATACGTATAATCCGCTTGTAAATTCTGGATATCAGACTCACTCGTCAAAGCAATTGAACTTCATTGAGGGAACAAGGGCTTTCTTTAGGAGATAAATCAGAGACAAATAGAAGTGAGAACAAGAAGCCCCTTCTGTCATAGCTATCGCACGCACCCTCCTTTCGTTATTCCACCTTGAGCCTAGTGTAGTTGGGGAGAGGAGACCCCTGGGGTCAAGGTTGAATCAATAGATCACAGTCTTGGATCAAAGGGATAAGCCAGATGTCAGTGGGAAGGCAGATTTTGCATTAGGAGGCTTTCTTGCATACCTTTTCCAATTCTTTTTGTATAGCTCAGTTAAAGAAACGTAAATACCTAGTAACCTATTGATACATAAAAGACATACTGCTAAGTTATAATATAGAAATATATATAGAGTCCTATTGTATTCCCCTTTGGTTTCTGTATAGAGAATAGGGAACAGAGGAATAGAATACCTCGGCAGGGGTATTGGATAGAATATCTCTGGCAATGCGAGTGAAAACGGTCAACAACGAGAGTTATCACCTTTCAAGACCGTCGGTTGTATACACGATCGCTACAGACTGGGTCACTTGTGGGGGCCTGAATGGCTGTTTGGACTGGCTGGGGTTGGATCCGATGCTGTCATAATCTATCCGGTTGGTAAGGAAGTTGAGCGATGAAAACATCCTTGCCGAAAGTAATTGTTGGTCTATGAGCGCTAGGTGTATCTATATTCTCCTAATTCCTTGATTAAGGTCAGCTTGCTTATGTTGGTTAAGAAAAAAATGTGAGTGAGAAAAGGACTGGTATAAATAGAAATGGAACTCGCATAACCCCTATGGACTCATGGCTTGACATATGACTGAGATTCAAAAAAAATATCACAACGAGAGGTGAATGCTGAACCCAGCAATACATTTTAATACGCGCCACACCTTATCTATTCTCTGAATTGCATTGGAAGCGTCAGCTTACCAACTGCCTGTTGAATCAAATCTCTCTTCTTTTTGACATCATATCTTTTATATACTCGTTTTTTTCCGGTCATCTGCTTACTTTAGTAAGAAGCATTCCATCTGTCCCTTTGTGGAACTGGTCAAACCTTTGACAAACTCTATGTCACACACCCCTCGTTGTAGTATACGAAGATGGTCACCTAGGATAGGCAGACAAAGCTTAAACTTGTTAAGTAGCCACCGGAGACGCTACGGGAGAACCACCTAGATTGTGGTAAGAGACTCGATGATATCTTTCTTCAATGTGGGTTTTTCTTTTCCCACGTTGAGCCCTTCCTTGCCCGAGATTGGACAGTTGCTCAGTCAGAGTCATATGCCGAAGGGTCCTCATTCTTGAATATGCCATGCCTTAGAGCAGAAAAGAAGAATATCAAAAATAAAGGGGAGGAAAAAAGGGGGGGAAAGAGACACGTCAGTAAAGGGCTCGTCATTCATTCTTTTGAAAAGAGAATCACTTATCCACTCATCCTCCCTTGGTTGGCTTGCTTGTGAAGTAGGCAAGTTCAGTTCATAAGCAAAGCAGATAAGTAGAAGTCGAAAAGTTACTCCAGTTAAGTAGATTGGCAGCATACATCAGTATGCATTAAAGCTTTCATGTCATCATCAACGGAGAGTTATTTGCTTCGGGCCACCCTCCTTTTCTCTTCCATCCAAGGCACCTCATTCGTCCGATCTTCCTCACTTTGCTTTAAGACTATGTCAGTATTTTTTACCTCTTTTGTGGACCTTTGTTGTATAGCATCGAGAAGAGAGTGTGCTTTCTATCTAGTTTGAGAGTGCAAACCTATCCCATCTATGATGATCCCTTCCCAATAAGGCAATAAGTCCAAGGTAAATTAGCAAGGATCCGTATCGGAACTCCCATTTTTCAAGGCTAATCCGGACGGACCAATTTTAGTGAGAAAGTTGGTATCGGTACCTCTCAAGACAAACCTCTACCAAAAACAGATCTGGTAATCGGAGAACTTTCTAATGAAGACATAGAGTTTGAAGAGAAAGATATAAGCTTGGGGTCTATAGTGTGTGCCCGGGCGCATTCCACTACTTCTGATTTGACTACCAACTAATATAATATATATAGGAAGATCTTCCAAGAAGGGTATCTGACGTCCGGACGGGTAGGGTCATCCCTAGCACAAGTTCGTCTTATTTGTCTACTTGGCTCTCGAAAGAGTTTTCTTTGCTTTGTTTGCTCGAGATCGACGGTTAGAGGAGTTAAGACCATCTATTTTGGAAGCTGAAAGAAGAGAAAGCTGCAAAAAAGTAGATACAGATTCCAAATTCTAGGCCGGACTAAAGCAAAGACCAAGTTCCGTTGAGCATCATGTTCCAATAGGACATCATGGAGGAAGAGGATTCGACCACTACGCAACTCTAGCCTGCAAGTGCTGCTTTACACAACTTCAATCTTCTTCCCCATCTTCATTTTCGGTAGGTCAGATAACTGGGCTATAAAGGAGAAGAACTGTTCGTCGTACCTGTGGTGTGACAACAAAACAAGATCCTGTCTAATTTGGAAAGTGTTGGGCTGGGACGTTTGTTCGAGTAGGTGAAGAGTCGGCCTAGTAGGGGTACCTCATTCAATTGCAGTTCTTGAATCATGTTATTTCAGAGGATGGTGTGATGTATGGACCTGAATTCACCCGTAGCTTTTGATGGGGATCGCAAGCAATAGGTTAAAGTCTCCTAAAAGAATCCATGGTAGGTCATTTATACTCCTAACGAGAAAGTAAAGTTTTTTGTCGGAGTCAATTGGCCTATATGCATTGGTTAGCATAAAAGTCAAGCCCGAAGAGTTGGTTAGGATGACGGTGTTAGTGAAGGTTTGGGAACTTTGGTACGTTGTCGTGTGGGCGGGGTTCCAAGCTATTAACGTACCACCCGCGGAGTTGTTAGCGTCATTAAAAGAGGGATTTGCGTAATAATCCGGACAAACTTTCCTTAAACGAAAAAGGGAATGGGTGTTCCATTTTATCTCTTCTGAACATACAATAGCGCATCGCGCTTCTATGAGGGATTCTTTGACAACTTTGCATTTTTCATCATCCCAAGAAAAAATAGTTCAATTTGTTAACATCTTAAATCAAGAAAAGCAAAGTACTCTAAATACCCAAAAGTCATCTCACACAAAAGTGCACCTAAACCTAGGAGACTCCTAAACTACGTAACCATTGATACTTCGGTCGTGCGGGCTAGTTGTCAGCCCCGTGCTTGTCCATCTTCATCTTGTCTGCCATCGCGGCATCGGGATAGGAAAGGTGATAATAGTCGTCCAACAAGTCCTCGTCAAGGATGTCATCGAGTCCCAAGATTTTTTCCACCTCGTAATCCAAATTCTCTTAGGTCATAAGAAAGTCATCTTCCACGATTGCGTCATACTATCCATGTTGGTGTTCTTCGCGTGGCGCAGTGTTAGGTTGGGCATGTGCATTGCCAAGACTTGCTTGACCTGCATTGGCTTGGCTAGGTGCAGCAAGCATTTGGTTAGTCCTTGTTAGTTCTTTAGTTAGTGCTGAAGTCCACAGCATTGTTCAATCTTGTTAGCCGTTTCATCATCAAGTGGTTTTGTCAAGGTGTCGGACGCGGTGCAGGGTGACAAGAGGTCGGCTTCTCTCAAGGCTTAGCGAATAGAACTAGCTTGGCCTTTGTGTTTGGATTTAGGTTTAGTAGGTGTGGTGATAAAACCAAGAAATCTATCCACCTGCTTTTGCACCCGAGTACTCCTCATTTTCTGTGTGGTTCAGTATTGGTTTTCCTTTCTCTTTGGCACGTGTAATTCCTGTTGGGGATATTGGGTTTTGCTCTTGCGCCTCTTGATTGGTTGTATGATGGCATGTAAGCAGTTTTTTCTACAGGTTAGGTGAGTTGGATTTCACAGGCTGCACGGGTTGCACAATGTTCTTCCTCCCACGGTTTCTTTTTTCGAGGACCCGGCGACAACTCTCTCTGGACGGTCGGGGAACCCCAGTGAAATCAGTAATCAACGCACTCCCACTCCTCTTGCTCCAATTCCCTCTCTTTCCTGCAAAAGCTCCAACTTATCCAGACTGGTCAACAATTCTTCCTTTGTTCTCCTAATCTCTCCATTCACATTTGCACTCCACCCCCTAAAACACTTTCTCATCTGTTGTAAATGTACTCAAAAGGCTTCCCCAATTCTCCTTTTAACAACTTGTGCATGCCACCAAAACTCCATCCTCTGAATAAAGTCTTCTTGTTGAAACCATGATCTTTCAAACTTGAAAACCCTTTGAACAGTTCAGTCTCACACTCCAGCAACAAAGGAACATGGTCTGAACCATATCTAGGAAGGGCAGTCACCACAGCATGGGTATACAACATTGAATCCCCAGTCTATTGTAAAAAGGAATCTGTCTAACTTAGCAGCTGACACAGCATTGTTCCAAGTGAATTTGCGCCCTTGCAAAGGTAGCTCCATCAGCTCTATATCCTCAATCAGCCCAAACAATTCCTTGCTAACCCTAGCCTGGAATTTCACACCTATTTTATCACTTCTGGACCAAGTCCTCAATTTACAGATAATCATGTTTTCTTGGTATTTCTAATTATAGAGCTTCTCAAAATTGTGATAGATTGCAGTCTTGATAATGCTAACATAGTATTGGTAATCTAACAAGCCTTTCGTATTTTGATGCCAGTCACAACAGTTTGACAGGACCCTTTTTTCCATAAATAGTCAACTTGAGAGGACTTTTCAATCTCGAACTCAAACTGATGCCTAGCTATTATTTAGAGATGCTCTTACAGAATCCCATGCTACGGAATTAATCTAGTTACCATCCGATTTAGCTCTTAAAGTATGGACATGGCTTAAGGAAGCTAATTACTTGGGTTCAAGTAGTTCGGCGTTGCCGGCAAGAGAGATGGAGTAACTAAGTCCTAACGTTAGATCCATTATCTCACAGAGTGAACGACATTCAGACAATTCATCCCTTCCAGCGCGGGTGCCAGACATCGCCAAAATGAGTAAGTCTAAGTCGCCGAAGAGAGTCTTTTTGGAAATTCATTTCAGGCGTTGGATATAAAGAATAGCTCCTAAGTAAGGTTACTAAGGTGGCTAACAATGGTTGGTAGGGCGAGACCCACCGAATAAGCTCATTGTTTCCTAGGCGTGAGGCAATCTCCAGGTTCATGGACTAGCGGTCTCTCTATAAGTGGTCGCATAGAAGAGCCATCCATAAATACTAAGTCTGTAGACTCTACGGTTTTATAAGTACCACTCAGAATGGTATAAGTTCTAATAAGGCCTTTGACCCTGTCATCGATCTCCTACTTTCCTCTATTCCTTGCCTCTGACTAGCTCCTCTACACTCACAAAGATCAATCTTCTTATTAGAAAAATGATAGTTCTAGCTTAGTTGCCAAAGGAACTTCGAATGTGGTCTTTATGTTCCTGTTAGTTAGGAAAGTGCTATTGTATTAAGAAAGAACTGTGTATTTTTAGAAAAGTGAAATAAACTGTAGTAGGGAATCACTACTTTTACTAACAGGAACCAAATTCCAGTAAGTATATGGATTGCAAACCTTTTCTGCTTTGGGTCTTAAGTGAATGAAAGGGTGGGTTAAAAAACCATGGCCAGCCCCCCTCAAGAAATATCGCCCGTAGGTTACTGATGGGATGCTAGCTGCCGGTATACAGGAAAAACGTGGTGCAGAGCACGAACAAGAATACTGTGCTAACACATATCCCTTATATTTATTGGTTCTACAGAAGAGGTATGATAAAGAGCTGGCATTAAGTCATGCAACGCGCTCAGGCTTTGTATTCTAAGAGGAAAGACTCTCGCCAGTATAGATTGAACGTATGGCGCTTGCTTACAAGACTGCTACTGAAAAAGGCTACCTCTTCAAACTGCTGAATGCCCTATTCCATATGATAGACTGTCTATCTTTCCCTGAAAAAGCATATACTTTTGTTCTATAAGCAAATAAAGCATACTTCTTTTGCGGATCAAGCAGTCTTCTACCTTGGTGGGTAGCGGAGAATCAAATCAATATCGGAGTATTGTATTGCTCTAGCTGCTGCTGAATTAACCTGGATTCAATCGTTACTCTCTGAACTAGGCTGTACTTCGTCTTCCCCTCCTACAATCTGGTGTGATAACCTCGGCGCTACCTACTTAGCAGCAAATCCTGTTTTTCACGCTCGAACTAAACATGTAGAATTCGATTTGCATTTTGTTCGTTAAAAAGTATCCAATCGACAGCTTCTTGTACGAAAAACAACCTCCAGCCAACAAATTGCAGATATCTTCACAAAGAGCTTAGCAGCTTCTCGCTTCCATTTTCTACGGGACAAGCTCACTGTTTCCCTAAGTTCAAAAGTGAATGTGGAAACGCTGTCTATGGTCTGGTGATAGCATCCCCTTTCTCAATTCCTTTCTGGTCAATAAGGATGGTTATAGCCAGCTTAGAAGGGAATTCTAAATGTAAGAAGTTGCTGGATGGTTTGCTCCAATGAAGAGAAGTGCTGGAAGCACAAGCTTTCTTACAAAGATTCTTGTTCTGATGACCAATTCCACTAGTGTCAGTTCTTCCTCTCTAACAATCTAAGGAAAGTGCGCCTATTTCTTGCAGAAAGTAAAGAAAGCGGGTTCGTTTGAAAGATGTGTTTGTGTCGCTAAGAAAGCTGGGTACAATGTATCTACCCCACCCACCTAATCAAGAACTGGTTCACTTGTGATTCGCAGACTAATACGACAGAAACGTATTTACGGCCTAAGCTAAGCGTTCACCCTCAACCAGGACTTGTTGGTTCTATTAAATTAATTGGGATCACTCTAACATTAGCAGGATTACTCTAACAAAAGATCCGTAGCTACCTGCTGCTGGGTGCACTTATAACACGAACCAAGTAAGCGGGTATCTGAGCTGGAAAGACCCAATTCATATTCCATTAATTAGATTAGGAAGCTTCTCGAAAGCAAAGTATATGCGGCATTCCTATGTTCACATAAATAAGGCTAGTTCTGTCCCCCAATATTTACTAAGGGATCTGCTGATACTCACAAGCTTCAAAGCTAGGAAACTCGGAATGGGAGACTTATTTCTTTTCTTGATGATTGCAAGCTGGTTTGTTTTGCTGTGCCAAATAAAGATAGAAGATATAGAAGTTAGGACGAGTTCGTGCCTGTAAAGAGGATAAGTGAATCACGAGGTCCAGAGATAGTGAAGAACCTGCTTTCTCGGACTGGGTCATATTCTTGGGGCTCGTTAACGGTTGCTGCGGCGGGGTGCCACATTAGAGAGATTTCTTCAGCCCCCTACCTTTGCTTTATGACAGGAAGATCTCCCATATTTTATGTCCCAGGTTGGAATAGGGATTCAGTATCCAATCTAATAGGAACTGGGCGCAACTTATTAAATAGGGGTGTACTTATGTTATGGCGCTGAGAGTCCAACAGAATATATTTGAGCATGTTATCTGATTTAGAGGTTTACTTTCCTAGGAGATCACAGCAGGGAGATGCCAAGTGTGCGGTTCAACATGAATTAATGTTGTAGATTGAACAGAGAGAGATGCTTCAGACAAGCGCACGTATGAAGCGAAATCATGCTCCCATCCTAAACTATGTATGTAAGCTATAGTTGCCACATTATGTCAGCTTAATGGTGATGCCAGGAACAAGCAAGAACATAGACCGGCTTCTAGAGAAAGGGAGATGCATCTTGTAGTCTTCATTCTCTCAGTTCAGCTCCCCTACCCACTATGCGATTAAAGCAGAAGCCGAAAGCCATAATCCTATTAGTTTCAAGTTCCGCTTTGCCTTGGTGGAAGATCAGCCCTTACCTTTGTAAGATAACAACCCAGAGGAGAGCCTTCACAGTAAATAATCACGGAATAATAAAGCGGGAAGAAGGAGGCAGCTACATAGCTGCCATAATCAACCCCCAAGAAGTAGGCAGCTACATAGCTGCCATAATCAATCGGCAAGAAGGAACCAGAGACAGAGATGAAAGAATAAAGCGGGAAGGAGATAGAGGCTCCATAGCCGAAGGCCGAGATGAGTAGCCTGATATGGAGGATGCACCATACAGGGGATAATCAAGGCTGAGAAGATAAGCTAGATATCAAAGGATCATTGACGGCAATAATCAAGGCTGAGAAGATAAGCAAATATGGATTGAGATGTTGCAGATTGTCTGCCCGAAGAAGACACAGGATTTGTTGGAAATCACGTCAAAACGAGCTCACGAAAGTATTGACTTCTGCACTATTGTTTTCTATTATGATCTAGGTTTCTAACTGAATGGAGCAAGGCTTGTTTTCAGAACATTAGAGCCTGGAGAGAGCGAGGAATGAAAATATTTAGGTTATTGAGAGCCAACCTAAAGCTAGGGAAAGCATTTGGCTTGACTGCAGCATTGATATTGATTTCGATTCAAGCGCACTCTTATGAGTAGAACCACAAACCCTTCTCTGGTTGCTTGGGATGGGGGACAAATTCGTATGTATAATCTCTTGGTCCACTATGAGCTCCACGAGCCCAATCTAGAACTAGAATTACGGATATAGGTGGGTAAGAATCACAAATCCTTTTGTTTTGCTCCCACTTGCGTACGCTGAATTCGAGTCACCTGAAGAATAGAATAGAATAAGAAGCCTACTTTGTTTAACAAATCCCTCCTAGAATAGAACTTCCTTTACCTACCCCTTGCGGGTCATGAAACGATTAAAGAGTGATTTAACCCCTTCTTTAGTGCGCCTAACTTAATGGCTTCGTAAGAGTGGCAGGGGATGGAAGCCTACGTATTGTGAAAGATACTAAATTACCACCTTCATATTGCTTAGTCTTGCTCGATAGAAATGGATTGAAAAGTTGATCCGTTTCTAAACGGTAACTGGAAACAAACATCTTATTGAAGCAAGCGAAATCACTGCAGAAGGGCTTAGTTGAGTCAAAGTTGGCGCTATATATAGCCAGTTAAGGAATCTCACCTAGCTGGAACCTACTCCAACTGCTGACAACTCATACTACGATCTTTTCTCGCCTAGTGGAAATTGTGATATCAATTTCGATAGAAGTAATGTGCCTTTCATTTCCGTATCCAGTACTGGCATCATCTTATTAGCCATCGGCTTGAAGAGAGGATCCTGGCTGTCATCCCAGTCTCAGCTTCATTCCTGGTGGAAACCATTCACTCGGGGGCGTTATTGTACTCGTTCGGTGAGCTATTCGAAGATTGCCCTGATAATGGAATTCCGGATCCACCCACGTCCCGCCACTTCCACCTTAAGGCCAAACTATCGCCCAACTTTGCCATACCATAAAATTGATCCTGGCATATCTTGTCTACCTTCCATATACCCTAGCATTTCTACTAGTTGTTTTCTTGCATATATCCAACCTGAAATACACATTTCTTTCAAACAAAGGGATCTTCACTCCCGGAAATTATGTTTTACAGGAATTGCGTAGATAGGAGAAGCTGTATAGATGAACGGGCTAGCGGAGTCGAGCAGAGACGAAAGTAGGCTGATCCAGTTTAGCGATTTTCTCGCTTTACTTACCGGCTGGCCATTCGGTGATGACGTGATGACTTCCGTCAACTATCTATGCTAATTCGAGATTCCTAGCTTTGGACTGTACTAGCCACTCACATCGGTGTTAGGGCTTCTTTTCCCTTGGTTTCCCTGGGTATGAATACCAGTTTCTAAGGAAGTCCAATCCATCTACATGCTCGGGCAGATCTTTATGTCTCGTGTTGACCTACAGTATGTTTGCTATCACTAACAGGGTTACAGGTGGCAGGTAGACTGAGCTTAAACTATCTTTTTTCAAAACACGACCTCCTCTGTTCAATAGCAGCCTTGAATCACATCATATCGACCAAGGGCGAAGCCTATTATCTTTCACAAATCCTAATCTGCGTAACTTTTCAGATGACCACTTGATAGACAGTATGCAGCAACCTCTATTGGGTCGGTTGTGGGTTTCGATTCGTATGACTTGTTTTTGTGAGTCCTATTTGGAATGATTTACCTGGCATAGGTAGTTTATACATAAATATACCCATTGGGGGTCATCCACTATCTCGCCAACCTCTGAGGTACGGCTCCTTCAAGAGAGCAAGCCTCAAAGAGAAACCTTCAAGTCTGACTTCTTTTCCTTGAGTTTTGATCCAACGAAGACTGATTTTGATATAGATAAGCAATTCGGGCTGGTGGATCGTCAAGTGCATGCCCCGGAGCGGAGGGTAATCGGTTTATGACAAAGACTGTGCTTTCAAACACGACACCCAGGGGAATGGAGGCTTTGTACATAGTTGCAAGACGTTGCTCTACAATGTGTCGGTGTTGACGCTCTGCGAGGCCTTTCTGCTCAGGAGTGGGGGGGACACTATTTATGGTGAAGAATAGCAGGGAAAGTACGATTCACTCTGTTTTTGCTTCTTGAATTTCTCTCCGAGTTGGCTCGCCCATCAGCCTGGGCAATGGCCATTCGCCTCAAGTACTCATGCGCCAGGATCTGTCGCTTCTTAAACGATGTCTAAAGATTGAAAGACTTTGGGCAAAGTACACCTGCCAAACAAACTCTTGGCCAGAATCTGTAATATGCTGCCTAAGCTTTAATGGATCAGAAATCACTCTATCCCCATTTTCCAAGGAAGAAATCTTACATTTCCTCTTCTTGCCACTTGGTTGGTTTCTTATTCAAGTAAGCTGTGTTTGAGTATCCTTTCAGCAACCATTGTTCACATCCTCTTTTCTGCCTTTGAGTAGAGTTCCTCCATTTCATATATCTTCACAAGTTGAGCCTCTAGCTCATATCTGAGTGTCCATTCCTGAATGGTCATGTTCCTCAGCCTTTTTGTCAATTACCTCTATGCTTGCTTCTAATAAGATTGTCTTTACGGATACTGGCATCACTGTACTCATTAACATTCCAACCTCTCACAAATACTTTCTAAAGGATTGGGATACATCTTGCCAATGATCCTTCATATTAGCTTTGCATCTTGCTGGCCATCTAGAAATAACCTCTTCTTTTCAATTCTCTTTCAGCAACCAAGCTGTTTCAAACCTGAATTTGTATGGGGTAAAAGCTCTATCTTCCCCTTCTACCAATAAAAGAGGTGCATGATCAGACCCAGCCTGAAGCAAACTTATAAAAAAAGCAAAAAACAAAATATGAACTGATGAAAACTCTATCAAGCACTTCTCTAACAGGATTTTCTTTTTTATTGGTCCAAGTAAATTTACCTCCAACCCTCCTGAATTCTTGTAACTAAACTTCAGCAATGAACTCATTGAAGGCTGCCATCCTTCTAATATGCACATTACCATTAGATTTTTGCATGACTGAACCTAATCAGATTTCAATCTCCACCCATTACCTTTGGTAAGTCAGTACTGTGCACCCTTGATGTCATTTCTGCAAAGAAATCATCTCTAAGCTCCTGCTGAGTAGGGTCATACACATTAATCACAACCCAAGATAATTTGTCTTTTCTCCTTGTTACCAGCACACAATTCTAATGAGCACCAGACCCCACAAATACAGCATCTATCTAAATCATCCAACCTCACACCTATCAACAATCCACCTGCAGAACCCACAGAGGGATCTGCTGATACAGAACCATTTGAACAAACTTCTTACTGCCAAATATGACAGCTCTTTGTCTGTAAAGTTCTGCCTTTTTTTCTCCTGCAAACAAACCACATCTACCTTATTGAGTTCTAATAATTCCGCCAACTGACCTCTTCTACCATTTAGCTCACATTCAAAAATCGTATCTTTATCTTGGGGCTCGGACAGTTTTTCTCAAGAAGAGGAAAGCTGATAAGGAAACCTGGGAAGCAAACAGGTCGTGGAAACAGGGTACAAAGCTTGTGGGTGTTAGAAAATGCTTCTCCTATTTGATTATATAGCG